AAGAACCCATTCTAAATGGTACGGAGAAAAACATTCCTAGTCGGAGTGATAGTGGCAGTTATAGTTTCAGAAATGTTGATTATTTATTTGATATCAGGGATATTTGGAGTTTGATCTCTGATGACACTTTTTTAGTTAGGGATAGTAATGGTGACAGTTTTTCTGTATGTTTTGATATTGAAAATCTGATTTTTGAGATTGACAATGATAGTTCTTTTCTGAGTGAACTAGAAAGTTTTTTTTCTAGTTATTTAAATAGTGGGTCTAAGAGAAACAATCACTACTATTATCATTACATATATGATACTCAATCTAGTTGGAATAATCACATTAATAGTTGCATTGATAATTATCTTCGTTTTGAAGTCAGTATTAATAGTTCCATTTCGGGTGGTACCGACAATTACAGTGACAGTTACATTTATAGTTTCATTTGTACTGAAAATGTAACTGGTAGTGAAAGTGGGAGTTCTGATATAAGAACTAGTAAAAATGGCAGTGATTTCAATATAAGAAGAAGATCTAATGATTTCGGTAGAAATAAAAAATACAGACATTTATGGGTTCAATGCGAAAATTGTTATGGATTAAATTATAAAAAATTTTTTAGGTCAAAAATGAATATTTGTGAACAGTGTGGATATCATTTGAAAATGAGCAGTTCAGATAGAATCGAACTTTCGATTGATCCGGGGACTTGGGATCCTATGGATGAAGATATGGTCTCTATAGACCCCATTGAATTTCATTCAGAGGGGGAACCCTATAGAGATCGTATCGATTCTTATCAAAGAAAGACAGGTTTAACTGAAGCTGTTCAAACAGGCATAGGTCAACTAAATGGCATTCCCATAGCAATTGGAGTTATGGATTTTAAGTTCATGGGAGGTAGTATGGGATCCGTAGTAGGCGAGAAAATCACCCGTTTGATCGAGTATGCTACTAATCGATCTTTACCTGTCATTATTGCGTGTGCTTCTGGAGGAGCGCGCATGCAAGAAGGAAGTTTGAGTTTGATGCAAATGGCTAAAATATCTTCCGCTTCATATAATTATCAATCAAATAAAAAATTATTCTATGTATCAATCCTTACATCTCCTACAACCGGTGGAGTAACAGCCAGTTTTGGTATGTTGGGAGATGTCATTGTTGCTGAACCTAATGCCCACATTGCATTTGCGGGTAAAAGAGTAATTGAACAAACATTGAATAAGACAGTACCCGATGGTTCACAAGCGGCTGAGTATTTATTCCATAAAGGCTTATTTGACCCAATTGTACCACGTAATCCTTTAAAAGGTGTTCTGAGTGAGTTATTTCAGCTCCACGGTTTCTTTCCCTTGAATCAAAATTCAAAAAATTAATAAAGTATAGCACTAAATTCAGTTATTTGTAGCGAACAAGTATTTAGTTCATCGTAATCAAAAAAAAACTAAAAAGAATGGTGTTTTCTTTGATGACATAAGTTCTACTTGTAATAAGAGTTAGAAGTTTCGGGTAATTACTTTTGATTTTTTCCTCCAGATCTATTTTTTTATCCTACCTCTATTCATGATTAGTAATCACGAACCTTCTATCAACAGGATAAAAAAGTGAATTTTTCCCTCCGAGGAATTAGAATTAGGGAAAATAAAAAAAAATTATCTGGCCTTCTTACGTATTAATATAGACAATAAAAAAAAATATCGAAATCCAAATAAAAAGAAATAAATATAAAATAGAGAATAGAAGTTATTTCTATATCTATCGATAACCCCCATTTTTTATTTTACTATGAATCCCCGTTTGTTGGATGGATCGAATTAGTTAGAGTTGCAAACTCCTAATAAAATCTTTTATTTTCATAATAAACTCCTTATTAGATTAGAAAGATAGAAAGAAATAAGGATGGGAGAAGAATAATAAAATATATTAATAAAGCGAATTATCATACATATTCGTGTAGAAAGATGAATAGGTACACTTATTTTATTTAGTTCTACATTCCTTGTACTTATTAACTACTTATAAATATTAATTTCTAAATATTAATAATTTATTAAATTTAATAAATTATTAATATTTAATTATAATATAATTATAATATAATTATAATATATAATATAAATATAATTATTAAATAATATATTTATATATAATAAATAATATTATAAATATAATACAGTTTATGATATATACTTAGGATAGATATACTTATCATATCATAAGATATCTTTCTCTTTCTAATAGATAGAAATATTAAATCGAGGCACCCATTCTATGACAGATCTCAACTTACCCTCTATTTTTGTGCCTTTAGTGGGCCTAGTATTTCCGGCAATTGCAATGGCTTCTTTATCTCTTCATGTCCAAAAAAATAAGATTGTCTAGATCCGATGGGACCAAATCTCATCAATTTATTTCAACACTGGATCATAATACAGATATTTATTTAGTGTAATATGGTACAATATGTGACTCTTTACGAACACAAATGAAAGAACTGTTATGCATGCGGATACATGATATCCGCATAAATGCATGTATATGCAGGTATAGCTGGTTAAATTAAAAATGGATCGGCGAATATTTTATTTAAATGGAAAGTCAATGTATCTAACAAATTACTTCTAACGGTTTACATCAGAATAGTGCTAGTTAATGAAAGTTACTTCGGGATCAAGAAAGTAAAATTCATTTGGGTTATTCTCTCAATTCCAATCGAATGTAACTGGATCTAGTAGAGTATGAATTGGCGATCAGAACATATATGGATAGAACTTATAATGGGGTCTCGAAAAACAAGTAATTTTTTCTGGGCCTGTATCCTTTTTTTAGGTTCACTAGGATTCTTAGTGGTTGGAACTTCCAGTTATCTTGGTAGGAATCTGATATCCGTATTTCCATCTCAGCAAATTCTTTTTTTTCCACAAGGGATCGTGATGTCTTTCTATGGGATCGCAGGTCTATTCATTAGCTCCTATTTGTGGTGCACAATTTCATGGAATGTGGGTAGTGGTTATGACCGATTCGATAGAAAAGAAGGAATAGTGTGTATTTTTCGTTGGGGATTTCCTGGAATAAATCGTCGCATCTTCCTTCGCTTACTTATGAGAGATATCCAATCCATCAGAATGGAGGTTAAAGAGGGTCTTTATCCTCGTCGTGTCCTTTATATGGAAATCAGAGGCCAAGGAGCCATTCCCTTGACTCGTACTGATGAGTATTTTACTCCACGAGAAATTGAACAAAAAGCTGCCGAATTGGCCTATTTCTTGCGCGTACCAATTGAAGTATTTTGAAATGAACTGAAGTGAAGAAAAAATTGAAAAAAACTTGCTAATTTCCTTTTTAATACAACCGTCGACTCTATCTGATATTTCTCTGAAGTACGAGTTCTATAAAAAGGTATTGAACCCATGGATCTATTTCCTATTTTTGTCTAATAATTTAGATCTCGGATCTAGAAGGAAAGGAATATAGAAATAGAATAAGGGTCCTTTTAGGATAAAAATGAAAAAAAAAAAGAAAGCCGGGGTCTCCCTCCCATATATTTTATCCATAATATTTTTGCCCTGGTGGGTCTCTCTCTCATTTAATAAATGTCTGGAACCTTGGGTTACTAATTGGTGGAATACCGGGAAATCCGAAACTTTTTTGAATGATATTCAAGAGAAAAACGTTCTAGAAAGATTCATAGAATTGGAAGAACTATTCCTCTTGGATGAAATGATAAAGGAGTACCCGGAGACGCATATACAAAAACTTCGTATAGGAATACACAAGGAAACGATACAATTGGTCAAAACACACAATGAATATCATCTACATATCATTTTGGATTTCTCGACAAATATAATTTGTTTCGCTATTCTAAGTGGTTATTTTATTCTGGGTAATGAAGAACTTGTCATTCTTAATTCTTGGATTCAGGAATTCCTCTATAACTTAAGTGACACAATAAAAGCTTTTTTGATTCTTTTAGTTACTGATTTATGGATCGGATTTCATTCGACCCATGGTTGGGAACTAATGATTGGTTCGGTCTACAACGATTTTGGATTGGTTCATAACGATCAAATTATATCTAGTCTTGTTTCCACTTTTCCAGTTATTCTAGATACAATTGTGAAATATTGGATCTTCTATTATTTAAATCGTGTATCTCCTTCACTTGTAGTCATTTATCATTCAATGAATGAATGAAGAACTCATTTGATCTCCTGATATCAATCAAATCAGAATCTTTCTTCGTATATAAAGAAAGCATTTTCAATCTTACTTAATTCTTTATACTTCTAGTTCTTCAAGGTATTCGTCCTATATTCCAGTACAATTATCCCAGTACAATGACAGACTCGTGTATAGGGAACTATACTAGCTACCTATCTAATTTATTGTAGAAATTCCGGGATCAATGATTGGACATGCAAAATAGAAATACTTTTTCTTGGGTAAAGGAACAGATGACTCAATCGATTTCTATATCGATCATGATATATGTAATAACTCGGGCATCTATTTCAAATGCATATCCCATTTTTGCGCAGCAGGGTTATGAAAACCCACGAGAAGCAACTGGACGAATTGTATGTGCCAATTGCCATTTAGCTAATAAGCCCGTGGATATTGAAGTTCCGCAAGCCGTGCTTCCTGATACTGTATTTGAAGCAGTTGTTCGAATCCCTTATGATATGCAACTGAAACAAGTTCTTGCTAATGGTAAAAAGGGGGCTTTGAATGTAGGGGCTGTTCTTATTTTACCCGAGGGATTCGAATTAGCCCCCCCCGATCGTATTTCTCCCGAGGTGAGAGAAAAGATGGGAAATCTGTCTTTTCAGAGTTATCGTCCCAATAAAAGAAATATTCTTGTGATAGGGCCTGTTCCCGGTCAGAAATATAGTGAAATCGCCTTTCCCATTCTTTCCCCCGACCCTGCTACGAGGAAAGACGTTCACTTCTTAAAATATCCCATATATGTAGGTGGGAACAGAGGAAGGGGTCAGATTTATCCTGATGGG